ATTTCTTCGTACACTTGAAACATAGCCCAAAAAATGGAAGGAACGATTATCTAATTGGTTTATATGGATCCTGTGCAGTTGAGACCACAAGTGAAAATTACATTGCCATAAATAGATAAAGTGATATTTCCATTTTTTCATCAAAAGATCAGTTCCCTTTGAAATCAAAAGGGATTTTTCCCGATATCTAACATAATGCATGAAAGAATCTTTGAACAACCGCAAAGCCTTCTGAAAATCATTACAAAGCACTACTACAAGATGTTCTATTTTCCCATAGAAATGGACTCGTTCAAGAAGGGCTTCCCAGGATATTGATCGTAAATGAGAAGATTGTTTACGGATAAAAAGGAATACGGATTCCCATTCATATACATGAGAATTATATATGAATAAGGATAATCTTTCATTTTCTTTTTTTGAAAAAGAAAAGCATTTTTTTTTGCTAATGAGACTGCCCGAATGACAATACTCGTATAAAAAGATTCGCAATAAATGCAAAGAGGGGACGTCTTGTATCCAGTAACGAAGGGTTTGAACTAAAATTTCTGGATGGATAGGGTAGGGTATTAATACATCCGATATATGATATAAATAGAATATATTGTCCTCAAAAAAGGAAAATATTGAGTGGATAGATCGTAAATTATGAGATTTTGCTATTTCTCTTTTTTTTTCTAGGCAAGACACTAATTGGAAGGAGAATGGAATTTCCACAATAATTGAAAAAGCCTCCGATATCATTTTCGAATGCAAATTGTTTTTTCGCCCCAACAATTGATTTTGTTGAAAATCATTTTCATTACAAGAAATAAGAAAATGATTCTGTTTATGCATTCGAATAATTAAACGTTTCACAATTAGTGAACTAGATTTATCGCCATAACCTAAATTTTCTATGGATTCGTAAGGAATCGGTCTATTTAAACCATGATCATGGCCGAGTGCGTAGATATATTCCTGAAAAAGAAGTGGATACAGGAAGTGCTTTTGCTCAGATCTAAATGTTTCTAAATATCCTTTTAATTTTTCCATTTGAAATGACCAAAAAGTGTGGAAGGTTTCTTAGATTAACAAATGATACATAGTGCGATACGGTCAAAACGGGGTATCCAATAAGAAAGGAATACCTCGAAGATAAGTAGCCAATCCACGGATCTTCCCTTTTCTTCTATCCCACCTTTCGTTCCACTTACAGGAAGTGGTTAGAAATCCTTTATTTTTGCAATCCTATCGCTCTTTTGATTTTGGAATTTATTTTTTTCTCAGTATACCGTTTCTTCTACACATTGCTTTTCCCATAAGAATCTAAAAAATGAGAGAATAATGAATAATTAGGATTCAAAAAAAGGGAATCGATGATTCACTCGCAGGAGAACCCCCCCCTTTTCCGCATCAGACACTAATATATTTTTAACCTCTAATTAGACCGGGCAATTATTCGAATTAAGAGAAAAAGCTCGTTACTTCGGGTTTCCCTATAATTGGAGCTTTAGAGCTCTATCCATTTATTGACTCAACCCAATGATGAATTGATTTGATCCCCTTCCAAGAATCAAAACAAGATTTTGTAATGATCCGGTCTAGTGAGGATTAAGAATGGGGTATTCTTAGAATTCTCCATTGAAACGACATGCTGTTTTTTCCATTCATCCCCTTCAGGATCAGTCGTGGTCTTACAAACTTTACTAATAGTATGTACAAATACGTTGCTTCATCCAAATGTGTAAAAGATCATAGTCGCACTTAAAAGCCGAGTACTCTACCGTTGAGTTAGCAACCCATATATGTATATGTTAAGTAAATAGGATGTATAAATACGATCGTAATATAATAATATATTTTATATATATTTTAAAAATATATGATAAGGAAATCCCCGACCTACCTAACAAAACTAAAACTAGTAAATAGTGAAAAATCTAAAGAAATCATTTAAGAATCTATCAGGAAAATCAAAAAGAAACAAAAACGAACAGATCAGACTAAAAAACGGATTGTAGTGCAGGGATCCATAGAAAAAGGTACTCTACTAACACTATAAAATAAAAAAATAAAACACTATAAAAAAATAAAAATAAAATATAAAAAAATAAAATATAAAAAGGTATATAAATGGGCGGAACCCTATCCAATTTTTCATGAATTTTTTCCATTCAACTAAAAACGAAAAAGAGACTTCTTTTGTTCTAGTGAGTTTTGTGAATCCACCATTTTCGTGAAGTGAAGTGTGAAGTGAATAAACGAAGTGTTTGATCGTGGAGAAATCGATCGATTTCTCCACGATCAAATTATATTTGATCGATACACCATTGTCAATATGAATTGAATGTTGAAAAAAAAATAATAAATAAAAAGAAAATGAATAAGGATAATATAATAATGAATAAAACTATTCAATTAATGAAAAAACGAATTTCAAAGAATTCCATTTTTGTTGGATTGGCACTACATAGATAAGAAACGAAGTACGGATAGGGGAATAAATTAAGGAAAAGAAGGATAAATCTAGAATTTTTCCAATATAGGTAAGTACAATAAGTAAGATTGACTCTTTACCTGTTAAAATGAAATCCAATAGTAAAAACCCCTTCATGGTAATACCTACACCTCATAGATCCAGTTATTTCATCTATTCACTTGATCACCTTTACCGTCTCATATCAATACAATAAGATTTTTAAAATTATAAAATATACATACGATCTTAGAATTTATATAGGATTAAGTATGAATAGAACAAGCCCATAAGGGGGTAGAGGAGTGGAGAAACAATTCCCAAAAATTAGATATGGAGCCCCCCTTTTGTTTGATTAACTCGAATTGTTTGATTAACTCGAAGTTCTTTAAATATCTCCGCCTTCTTTGAAATATCATGAACAGTTCCTGTAGGTTGAGCACCCTTTCCGAGGAAGTATAGAACAGCAGGAACATTTAAATATGTTTGATTCTTGATCGGATCATAAAAACCCACTTTCTGAAGATCCCTTCCCTCTCTTCGTGATCGAACATCAATTGCAACGATTCGATAGACGGCCCATTGGGATAGATGTGGATTAACCCCCCCCCCTGGAAACGTATAAGAGGCTTTCTCCTCGTACGGCTCGAGAAAGAATGATGAGAACTTATGCATATATGCGGTAAATGCATTTATGAAATAATCAATTAGACTAGAATTGAAGTCGTTTTTTGTTCTTCCTTCTTAAAAAAAGTATCATTCATACTCATAACTCAAATTAGTTAATTCTCAAGGAGCTCAAGGGCTTATACATTTATTGAGTCGTCTCTAGCATCTTTTGTTTGTCTTACCTAGGATCCATTTCCTCACTTTTTTGAATATTTGGTTCAATCCAGCTGGTAAGGCAATTGCAAAAGAGTGTTTCCTTGTTTCAATATCTGTTATCTTTACATTGATCCTTGGGTTTAGAACATTGATCCTTGGGTTTAGACATTACTTCGGTGGTTCTTAATCTCTCAAAAAAGCAGCAACATACCCTTTATTGTTTCTTTTTATTGAAGAATCATAGGAATGATTGATTCCTCTGCAATACACTTATAATCGAAATAGTTTTATTAATTTCGATCGATTTCACCTTTTTTATTTGAAACTTATTCGAAATTGACCCCTTTGATCCTATATCGAAGATATGTTTACGAAGTTTGTTCAATTTATTGATTGGTACTAACCCTAGACCCCCTCTCCTGCTAAAAAAATCATTTGGACTCGAGCTCCATCATGTACCCTAAAATTCTCATTAGGGATCGTTAGAACAAACTAAACTATGTCGAGCCAAGAGCATCTTCGAGGATATAGAAAGTGGCGGATTCTTGCATCCACTGCCAATGATGTCCTTCAAGTCGCACGTTGCTTTCTACCACATCGTTTCAAACGAAGTTTTACCATAACATTCCCCTAATTTGAAATTCTAGAACCAGTGTGGAATTGATTCAATATAGAATCAAATCATGAATAGTCATTGGATTTATTTAATCGGTGCTCCATAATTTCTTTTTCGATATACTTTTTCGATATAGAAGTATAAGTATTCATATAGAGAAGCTTTAACAAAGATTTCATTCCATTTATTTGAATGATAAAAGATGGAATGAAATCTTTGTTAAAAGACATAAAAATGGGGTTGCTTAACGCTTATTTACACCTAATCACAAAAAAGAAAAATAGATGGAGAAAATCGAACTTATTTGTTTGTTTTTTATTTTTATAAGGATAAATATAAAAGAATTGGTGAAATATAAGATTAAGGTCGTTATTCTTTAATTGAATTGGAAATTCAATTAAAGTTAATTAGTAATTATTGAAATGAAAAAAATACAAGTCTGATAAAATCAGAATTGTAGGAGTATGATCTTTCCATATATACATCAGATATAAGGAGCACTTGTCAATAGAGTATACTAATGACATTGTCATTATTTATGTTTGGGAAATCACGGGCCTTTTTCGCCGAAATAGAAATTGCCACGTTACTGAAATACAAGAACAGGAATACATATAAACAATGTTTATAGTGTATTAAATAATGAATATAGTGCATTAATGGCTCATTTTCTAAAGCTTTTCTTTTGCTTTACTTGAAACTGAAAAACAAAAAAACAAAAATTCAAGTTGAAATTTTGTTTTTCAAGTTGATAAACCACATTTCCATAAATGACAAATTCCATCAAACTCGAGTGGAAAAAAAAATAATTGACTTTCCAAAACGATAGAAAACCCCTCTCTTTCCCATTTTGCCACAAAACAAAAGCATGTGGTGAGGGAATCATTTTTTCTTTAAAAATACGGAACAACCCATTTTTTAACTAACTAACCTCACTCAATATGAATAGAACCCGGGTGAAAGGAGCGGGCATACAATGAATAGTCTACCCTCCTTTTCCAAAAAATCTTTTCTTTATTTAATTTATGTCCACATCCCAACAAAAAAAGATTTTTGCTTCCATCCACGCGGCATTTAGATTTCTACCCTTGTGAGAAACAACGTCGAAGAGGATTATAAATATATATATAACAATCATTAAAAACCCAAAGGAAAAAGAAAATGACATTGTATCCACCACTGATAGATACGCAGAAAAGTATGTTCTTTAAGTTTCTTCTGTTCTGAGGGAACAGCTCTGGGACGGAAGGATTCGAACCTCCGAGTAACGGGACCAAAACCCGGTGCCTTACCGCTTGGCCACGCCCCATTTATATGTCGATTAGACAATAATAGACAATAATATTGTTATTGTCTGTTCGTCAATTCCAACCTAAATATCTACCGAATTGGTTGTTGCTAAGATTCGATACGTGGAAACGTAGAATGAAAATAAATTCATTGATCATTGCATAGAATTCCATTAAGATATTGTATGAAAATAGAATTCCATCTTGATTTTCATTTTACAATTGAAGGGTTTTGGTTGGGGGAGGGAAAAGAAAAAAGAAGGATTTTTTTCTTTTCCCCCATATCAATAACTCAATAAAAAATGAAATTATCTCTAATCCAATCCAAGAACGAAATGTTTGTTATGCTTAATATCTTTAGTTTGATCTGTCTTAGTTCTGCCCTTCATTCGAGTAACTTTTTCTTCGCTAAATTGCCGGAAGCTTATGCCCTTTTCAATCCAATCGTGGATGTTATGCCAGTCATACCTGTGTTCTTTTTTCTCTTAGCCCTTGTTTGGCAAGCTGCTGTAAGTTTTCGATGAGATTTTAAATTGGAATACTAAAATATTCACCACGATAGATTCGAACAAAAAATATGTGTTCTAACAAAATGGGGAAAAACAATTGCTAATATCGGGTAAATCATACATTATGAACCTTCGATTCATACATAGAAATTCTCTATGGATTGGATTATGAATATGGAGATCCGCGCGCGGGGTCTGGATCAGCTAATGTCTTCTTCATTCTGATCTTACGAGCTATTCTAAATAAGGTTGCCTCAAACAAAATACTAAATTGGGGAGATCCTTTTGATAACCAAGGATAGAAGTCGAATTTTAGGACAGAGAAATTTCTTAAAATCCTTTTCTTGGTGCAAGATATTTGGGACAAAAATAGAGAATCTATTCCCTTATTTTCCACAATATAATTTGGAGATTGTGTAATGCTTACTCTCAAACTCTTCGTTTACACAGTAGTGATATTCTTTGTTTCTCTCTTCATCTTCGGATTCCTATCTAATGATCCAGGACGTAATCCTGGGCGCGAGGACTAAAAAACCCCCCTTTCTTCTTGTTTTTTTTTTTTTTATTTTCTTTATTCTTTATTTTTTAATGATTTTTTTTACATTTCATCCATTTAACTATGAAAATGGAACTAACTATGAGAAATAAAGCCGAGACTCTCGATTTTTTCGAATTCCAACGAATTCCCGATAGAAACTAAAAAGGATCCGAAGAAACGGAGAGAGAGGGATTCGAACCCTCGGTACGAATAACTCGTACAACAGATTAGCAATCTGCCGCTTTAGTCCACTCAGCCATCTCTCCCAATTCCTAATTCAAAAATTAGATAATTCACATGTCAATTATGAATGAAAAATAGATAAAAGTCTTTTTCTTTCTTTATTTATTCTCTTTTTTATTCTAAATAAAGAATTTTTCTATCTATTTAGAAAGATAGAAATTTCATAAGCAATTGCAATTTTATACCCATTTTTTTAGCAATTCCGTTTGAATAATGATTCAGAACAAAAATTTCCAATAGAAAAAAAAGTACCTCTTTGATTTACTACGAAAGAGTTTTTTACTCCCCCAGCCTGGCTAGTACCTAGCCGGGCCATTCTTTGTTTTGCTTCTTGTCATTTTCATTTCATTTCTATGATTCGTATAATCTTTATGTATGATAAAGGTTCTTTTTCTTACTTCTTTTTCTTTTATCCATTTTTTTATTCAAAAGAAAAATCTATATCAGATTTCGATTCCGACGAGAATCCCCCCTTTTCCTCACGGAAAAACTTCGTTTGTTTGAAATGAAATCCACAAACAAAGCGAATACTATCTTTATTAGATCTAATGAAATTAACTCAATTCATAAGATCTGGGGAGTGTATGAGAATAAATGAAGTAAGGAGGAATCGCTCCGAAAAGGAAGAGAAAATACAACCAACCCCCCTCCCCCTATTCGACAAATGATGTATTTATATACATTATATATATTATAGCGGGTATAGTTTAGTGGTAAAAGTGTGATTCGTTCTATTAATAACTGAAATAGTTAAGGGATCCTTTAAGTTTAACCGAGATTCCGATCAAAAACTTTATTTCTTAGAAAAGGTTTAATCCTTTACCTCTCAATGCGCCATTTGGAGAAGAAGATAGATTCTCGTGATTTATATCCAATCCAAAAAGTCAATTAGAAATTGAAAAATGAGATTATGAAATCGCGAAACATAATTTTTTTTAGTTAGATCAACCCTTCAAAAAGGCTCCATGGATGAAGATCCAAAAGTTTATTTCTAATCGTAACTAGATCTTCAACTTTTTTTG